TTGGTAGTCAGTGGAATTTATAGAATATGATTGAATTGCGTAATATAAATAGAAAATATAATAAGAATAGTATTTATTGTAATTGTATTTATTTTATTAAGTACATGCTGATACGGCTATCTATTTTATCCATATATCACATCTTTTATTGTAATTTCACTTGGGACAACGTGAGTCACACTCCATCAAAATTTGTATTTTCTATTCAATATATTCAATGAAAAATTGAAACAGGAGAATTCTCTATAGGGATATGTACATAAGAGAGATATCCGGTTTGATATCTGGGTAACAATTTCTGTTCTGGAGTTTACATATACACATATATGTTATTATAATTATAATTGATAATTGAAAAGGATTGCTTATTGAAAAAAAAAAATGAATACTGATTAGTCATAAATCAATTTTATTTTCTTTTGCTATTCAATGAAACAAAATTTCATTGGAGATAAAAATGGAAGAATCGTTCGCTAATTCAAAGTAAATTGTTAATGGTTCCAATTTGTCCTGAATTTTGCAGTCTGTGACCGGAAATCCATTTTTTCTACTCTCAATAAAAAAGAGAAGGGATGTTTTTAAGCAATGTATATTTTAAGATACAATCAATCGAAGAGGAGAATCTAAACTAGATCCAATAAAAAACAGGAATTTCTTTTTAAAAAAGGATAAGTACAATGGTATTCAAGATAAAAAAAGGAGTGAGTAATAGAATTAGAATATAGATAATATTTTTATCCATTTTGGACCGAATTTGGCGGCATGGCCAAGTGGTAAGGCGGGGGACTGCAAATCCTTTATCCCCAGTTCAAATCCGGGTGTCGCCTGATCAACAAAAGATTTTTTATTTCTTTCCTATCTTGCCGATCTAATTCGACGAATTCTTGCTCCGCAAGAAGCAGAGGCAAAGGACTAAGTGGGCGTGTCAATACTCGATTTTGATAACCCATGGTGTAGGTTTTCTAAAAGACTGTAATTTTTTTTTCTCAAAATTGAGGTGTAGCCCAAATCGGTATCAATAGGGATGAAGCAACTCTCACTTATTACTTTAATGATTGACTCTCACCATTTATTTGATTTTTCAATTGAATCAAATAAATGGTGAGAGTCAATTCCGGGATTCAGAACTAAGGTCGGAAATCTCGGTATCCAAAGGTTCCTAAGGGACACTCTATTTTTGCTACTAGAATTGAAGAAGAGATTATACGAAAGACTATAATAACAAGATCTCTTAAATTACCCTTATTCAAAGTAGTGTCTCGTGACTCCGTCTGGTATTAAAAGAGTAAAGGTTAAAGTTGAAAAAAAAAGAATGTATTAATTAATAGTGGTGGTGAGTTCTCCGGATTCTTTCACAGAAAGAAAGACAGTAAGCTTAGATCAAATAGGAAATAGAGGTATCTGATAGATAGTTATCTATCGTGATGGTATATTTTTATGCTTTTTGCTTAGTAAGGAAAGGCATTAATATCAAAACAAACAATAGGTCTTACTATTCTTACATGCTCCATATAGAAGCATTCCTTTGATATTTCCAAGGAAAAGACGTGTGTATCATCGTATTTGTACTAAATGCTTCCTGATTTTACCAGAAACCCTAAAATATAGAAACTTGTTACGAGTGTATTCATTGAATTGGTTCATCAATAAATAGTCTTACCTATTTTGACTCTGCGCCATTGATTCCGCTATGATTATTAATCAATAATAGAATAATTCCTTCATAGAAATAGGGGACATAATTCACATGGATATAGTAAGTCTTGCTTGGGCTGCTTTAATGGTAGTCTTTACATTTTCCCTTTCACTTGTAGTATGGGGAAGGAGTGGACTCTAGGGCTGGGCACTACTAATTGCTCAATCGAACCGTATCAATTCTTTATTGATCATTTTGCGAAGCCCTAAAAAAAGAAAAATGTCTTCCAAATTGTACTGGAATACAGTAATGAATGATTACCATAATTGTATTTCGAAACTCAAATCTACGCATGATAGGCGATTTTTTCCAACCTAATTTTTCCTAAATATTCTATTTTAGTGAATCAGCTCTTATCATAATTATGGATATTACAATAAGAAAAACTAATACTATTTTTTTTTCTTTATTTATTTCCCCTTTTTCTTTTACCTTTCTAAAATCTAAAAGAAAGTCGTTCTGCTATTACGACAATACATATTTTCTTTCTATCGTAGACGAAGCGATTAGTGATTGGCCAAAGAGATCCGACACATAAGAAAATGAGATCTTTCTTCTGTTGAGCGATCCACATATCACACATTTAACATTTGTTTTAGACTACTAGAAAAGTTTTTATGCTTTTTTTGATTCATCTCATGTTTAAGCATGAAAAATGGACAGGGTCTGCTCTACTCCTTTTACAAATCCGAAGAAGTTACTGTATAACTTAACTCCGCGGATCATCCGTTAATTGTTCAATCAATGACTTCTTGAGATGGGAAATCAAACTAAAAGAAATAAAGTGCTATCTATATGTACATC